TTTATTGTCATAACCAAAAATTTCCACGGGTTCGTAAAAAATCGAATCGTTTAAACCATGATCATGAGCAAACGCATAAATATACTCCTGAAAAAGAAACGGATATAGGAAGTGTTGTTGCCGAGATCTATCTTTTTCTAAATATCCTTGTAATTCTTCCATTTACATTTCTACTTGAGCCAGAGGCAGGAGGTTTTTCTTGGTTTATCAAATGATACATACATAGTGCAATATGGTCAGAACAGGGTATTATGTATTGTATTATGTATATAGTATAGTAAGAAAAAAATATATACCCCGGAAAAGAAAGAGGGAGTCCAATCAACAGATCTTTTTACCTTCCTTTTCTATCCAATTGGTTTATGTTCGTTATAATTACAACAGGAGAAAAAATCCTTTATTTTTGCAACCCAATCGCTCTTTTGACTTTGGAATAAATTCTCTTTATCAATATACTGTTTCTTCTACACATCCGTCTACAATCCATAATAAAGAATAATTAGGATTCTGAAAAAAAAAAAAAGAAAAAATCAATGGTTCACTCACAGGAGAACCCACTCTTTCCCGCATTAGGCACTAATTCATTTTTAACATCTAATTAGATCGGGTAATCATTCCAATTAAGAACATAAGCTCGTTGCTTTTTATTTTACCAGAATTGGAGCCATAGAGCTCTATCCATTTATTCACTAGACCCAACTGTAAATGTGAATTTCTTTTGTCCCCTTCCAAAAATCAAAACAATCTTTTGGAACTGTAATGATTCGGTAAGGATAAACTCAAAGTTCTACTTTAACTTTGACTTTCATTTCAAATTAAATAAATTAATAAAATAGAAAATCTAATAAAATAATAAATTAATTTTATTACGACATGCTGTTTTTTCCATTCATTACCCTTGAGGATCAGTCGTGGTCTTATAGACTATACCAATAGTCTGGACGAATTCGTTGCTTCATCCAAATGTGTAAAAGATCATAGTCGCACTTAAAAGCCGAGTACTCTACCGTTGAGTTAGCAACCCGGATAAATAGGATATGTAGATATGATCGAAATATAAAAATCAATTGAATTGCACTGCACGACCCTATCAAAACATTGAACTAGCAACACATCGAAAAGAAGGATTTTCTGATCAATTAGAAACACAAAATACCAAAATTAGCAGATCGGATTAAAAATATTCCTAATCGAAATGTAAAAATTATGACAGACCACCCATTTTTTATCAAATTCTTTTTTGATTTTCCCTAAGAAAATACATCTTGTATGAGAGTAAATGCAGCAAGGCAAACCCATCATTTGAGTGAAGGAAACAAAAAAAACCAATATGGGGTGGGGATAAACAGCCCTATTTATCTACGATCGAATTATATTTGTTCGATACACCATTGTCAATATAAAAGCAATGTTGAGAAAGTAAATCAAGTAAATAAAATAAAGACTTGTGTTGGATTGGCACAACATAAATAAGAAATTGGAATGGGAAAAATTAAGGAAAAGGTAAATAAAAAATCCCCGGTTTATTCAATCAATAAAAGTACGATAAGCAAGCTTAACCCCTTGTTTGTTGTTAAATTCAATTCCCCCACCAAAATATGAATAAAGCAAGAAAAAGGAAAATGGTGTGTAAATAGAAATAATTACACAAGGATAGATACTAGTTACCCTTCCCTACTTTATTTTATTTATTTAAAAATTTTGTTTTTTCCTTTAATTAACTCAAAGTTCTTTCTTTAAAGAATTCTGCCTTCTTTAAAATATCATAAACAGTTCCTGTAGGTTGAGCACCTTTTTCAAGGAAATATAGAATAGCAGGAACATTTAAATAAGTTTGATTCTTTATCGGATCGTAAAAACCTACTTTTCGAAGATCTCTTCCTTCTCTTCGGAATCGAACATCAATTGCAACGATTCGATAGATGGCTCATTGGGATAGATGTAAATAAACAATGCCCCCCCTAGAAACGTATAGGAGGTTTTTTCCTCATACGGCTCGAGAAAAATGATTCCAATTTCTGTATATAATAGCAAGTGGATCCATAAAATAATGAATTTTACTATAATTTGAATTGAGTACTTTTTTCTTCTTACTTACAGAAAAAGGAAGAAATCTCATTCATACTCATAACTCAAGTTGGGTAATTCTGACAAGAAAATCCTTAGACATTTATTGAGCCGTCTCTAAACTCTTTTGTTTGTCTCATTTCGAATCTATTTTTATTCCTCAGTCTGATCCAATTGTTGAGACAATTGAAAATAGTGTTTCCTTGTTTCGGAATCCTTTATCCTTGCTTTGTGAAATCATTGGGTTTAGACATTACCTCGGGGATCCTTATTCCTTTCAAAATGGCAGCAACATACCTTTTTTTGTTATTTCTTTCTATATAAATAGAATACGAATAATTGATTCCCTTGTGATACACTTTTCATCGAAATAGTTTTACCAATTTCGAAAAATTTGACTTTTCAAACTTGTTCTGAATTTGAACCTTTCGATTTAGAATTTATATTTAGAATTTATATATAGTGAGGATATACTTACAGAGTTGGTCTAACTTATTGATTTTCACTAACCCTAGATTCTTTCCCTTGAAAAATGAATCAATCCTTTCTTCTCGAGCTTCATCATGTACTATTTACTTATAACCCAACACAAATTAGGTTCCGGGCAGAACAGAACAAACTATGTCGAGCCAAGAGCATCTTCATTACTATAGAAGATGGCGGATGTAAAAATCCACAGCCGACCATGTCCTTCAAGTCGCACGTTGCTTTCTACCACATCGTTTCAAACGAAGTTTTACCATAACATTCCTCTAATTGAAATTTCAAAGCGGTATGGAATTGATTCAATATAAAATCATGAATAGTCATTGGTTCAACCGGTATATAATATTTCTATCTACGGATAAATAAGTATTTATCCGGATAAGGGTCAGCAAGGATCAAATTTATTTAATTTAACCCCATATTCTATCATATGAATTGAATGAAAATAAAGATATTCAATTTTACCCACATTTGACACTTGATTCCGTTTGTGAGAAACCAAACGAATTCTCAGATATGATTCTTAGAACCATTCTGAAAATTAATAAGAAAAGATTTTTCCCTTTAACAAATTATTGTTTCATGTGGAATGCAGTGTGATCCCATCTTTCGTTTCATGAAAAACGATCTGGGACGGAAGGATTCGAACCTCCGAATAACGGGACCAAAACCCGCTGCCTTACCGCTTGGCCACGCCCCATTTTGATTTCTATTCGATATTAATCAACACTAATATTGGTATTGGTTATTCGTCAATCCCAACCCAAATACACAAAAACATATGGGATATTTTGTTGCTAGGATTCAAGACATGTAGATATAGAATCAAAAAAATTCATTGATCATTACATAGAATTCAATTAAGATATTGTATGAAAGTTGAATTCCTTATATTCTCATTTTAGAATGATAATGGGGGGAGGGATTTTTTATTTGGGAAAGTCCGAACCGAAGAAAAAGAAGGATTTCTTGATCTGCCTTTTTCATTTTTCCCTTATAAAAATAACTCAAAATTATCTAATCCACAAGAACGAAATGCTTGTTATGCTTAATATCTTTAGTTTAATCGGTATCTGTCTTAATTCTGTCCTTTATTCGAGTAGTTTTTTCTTCGCCAAATTGCCCGAAGCTTATGCCATTTTCAATCCAATCGTAGATGTTATGCCTGTCATACCTGTACTCTTTTTTCTCTTAGCCTTTGTTTGGCAAGCCGCTGTAAGTTTTCGATGAAATCTTTAATACTCTGCTAAATTGATGATGTATTTGATAAAAAAATTCTAAAAATTGATAAGATCAGATAAGTCTTACATTACGAACCCTCGATTCAAAAATAGAAATTCTTGTATATTGAATGAATAACCGCAGCGATGAATTTGGATCAGCCTTTTCCCCGTTCTGACCTTCCGGTGAGTATGGACTATTAGGTACTCCATAATACCTAATTATTGATATGACAAGAAATTTCGGGTAACGAATGAATCAAAATCTTATTACAAATAAATTCGTTTTATTTTTCATTTTTTGGGGTGTCAAAACAAAAAAAATGGTATATGTGGTAAAAAATAGGCAATCTATTCCCCTTTTTCAAAAAAAAAAAATGATCTTGGAGATTGTGTAATGCTTACTCTCAAACTCTTTGTTTACACAGTAGTGATATTCTTTGTTTCCCTTTTTATCTTTGGATTCTTATCTAATGATCCAGGACGCAATCCTGGACGTGAGGAATAAAAAATTTCTAGTTTTTTTTTGCTTTTTTAGAAATTAATTCTTAATAATCTTATTTGTTTCATACATTTAACTATGATAAAATCAAGGGATGAGAATCTTTTCAAATTCGAAAATACCAAGTGATCAGAGAAAGCGGAAAGAGAGGGATTCGAACCCTCGGTACAAATAATTTGTACAACGGATTAGCAATCCGCCGCTTTAGTCCACTCAGCCATCTCTCCTAATTCCAAATTGAAAATTTGTTATGTGATGTAACACGTGAAATAAAGATTGATAAAAATCCACCTTCTTCTCTTTATTTTCTTTTTTCATTTGATTTTTATTTATTTAATCTTATTTAACTTTATTATTATTATTTATTTTATTATATTATTCCATTTTAATAAAAATTATATTATTCTATTATTAAAATAGAAATTTAGAAATTGGAAATATTCTAATAAATAATAGAAATTTTAAAAATAGCTATTTAAATTTAAACTTAAACAAAGTATTTAATATTTAGATAAAATAATTAAAATAAAATAAAAGTAAAGGTATATATTTATACTAAGAGGTATATATCTATTATAGTATAAATATATTATGTATAATAAAATATGTAAAAATATGTATAAGAAAAATAAGAAAAAGATAGAAAAAAGCAATTGATCAGGAATTCAATATAGATAATGACTCAAAACGGATCTCCTCAATAGAAAGAATATCTTAGTTCTTTG